AGGGATATAATGAAATTCTTGATTGGATCTTATCATGTCATGGTAATGATCTATTTTATTTGATTGATGGATCCAAGAATAAATTCTACTGAATTAACGAATGGTTTTATTCGAAACGTCTCGTGATTTGCAACCAATTATGTGCTTCAATATAATTACCTGGAGTAAGCGCTATAGCCTGTTTCCAATACTCAGCAGCCTGATCGAACCAAGCCTCCGCAATTTCAGAATCACCCTGTAGAATGGCCTGTTCTCCGCGGTTGGAATAGGTGGGCCAATTCCTTCCCTTAGAACCGTACTTGAGAGTTTCCTACCTCATACGGCTCAGCAATCAATTCTTTTTTTGGTCTCATCTTATATTTACCCTATTCCCCTATACTAACTGAATTCTATTTATGAGAAAAAAATCCCATTTTTCTTGGGTTAACCAGAAAAAGTGAATTCCATAAGTTTAAAATTCTAATTGTGATCAATAATTAGTTTTCTCTTTTTTCCCACCTTAAGAAAAAGAAAAATGAAACATAGATATCCCCTATATCGTTATCATTTTCTGAAAGGTAACTATCTCGGTTTCATATATGAAATTTATATAGAATCCTTGAAAAAGACTTTCTTCCATAAGAAAAAAGAACTTACTATCTTTGGGATCTGATGCTACACCGCTGCTCAATACTTTAGTGGATCGACTCTATTACATAAGTTGATTCCTAACTTTATATATCATTTCATGACATAAGTAAGCAGTTTTTAACTGTCTCGACCCAAAAGCTCGCTAATTGATCTTTACGGTGCTTTTTTTATCAATTTGATTCTTTATCCATAGAATATAGTATGTAGGCTTTATCTATTTATTTCCTTTTTTGTTATCATGAGGTTTCTTTCCTTGCTACAGCTGGTAAAAATCGTTGCTTTGAACGATGCATATGTAGAAAGCCTTTTTTTCTAGTATTGACTAGTTAATTTGATCTTTTTTCTTTCTTTCTATAGTGGAGATAGTCGCACGTAATGACAGATCACGGCCATATTATTAAAAGCTTGTGGTAAGAATGGGTTTCGTTCTAATGCCCGGAAATAGTATTCCAAAGCCTTTGTATGCTCCCCGTTGCTTGTGTGTATAAGGCCTATGTTATAAAGTATATAACTTCGATCATAGGGATCAATTTCTGATCGCGTAGCTTCATAATAATTCTGTAAAGCTTCTGCATAATTTCCTTCGGATTGAGCTGACATCCGTTACGGTCGTTCATTTATTTTATTCAAAAAATCTCCGCTCCAGAACCGTACGTGAGATTTTCATCTCATACGGCTCCTCCCTTCTGTGCATAGTAGTAAGGGGAATAAGCCATGGAATCTAAATTTCACTATTCTCATTATGAACTGACAGGAGCTGGTATTTTTACAAGAAATCTCTAGCTAGCCTTCCCGCAAGAAGTTTTTTTAAGACCTATCGTATTAGTGCTAGATAGAAATGGTAACTCCAACGATTTCTTTGTCCTCAACGCTTACTATTTCCAGGAATTAGTCACTTCAACGATCTTTGATGGTTATACGGGTATCCAAAGTACGAACGAGATGGATGTTTGTTGTCCCAACCATTCTTGGTAGCCCCGATACCGATAAGGAAAAGGGTCATTTTTACCAAAGTTTTCGTGTTGTTGATTCCTAGTGTAGTGCTTCTTCCCCTATGCCGCCTATTGGTACTAGTGGAGTAGGATTGACCTGCAATACAGAACCTATAGGTATAACCTTTCGTTTAATACTAAAATCGACAATTAAAGTATCTGAGGCTGGATCAATCGAGGATACACGACAGAAGGAATTGTTCTATCTCCAAACTTTACCTTCACTAAGCGTAACTTTATTTCAATAATTTGGTTCTTTATATTCCGAACTGCGTCTTTTTCTCGTAAGACTTCGTTGAGGGCTAAAAAAATAAGAACAAAAAATCAAATCACACCATCTCTGTAATAGGTAAATGCTTTTTTTTCTCCTGAAGTTGTCGGAATTATTCGTAATAAAATATTAGCTATAATTGAAGAGGTCTTATCAATAAAATTTCCATTTATCCGAGATCTAGGCATAATTAGTAATCCATTCTATAATTCTTCTCATTACCCTCTCGGGGAAAATGATCCCACAAAAAGGAATTGTAGAGTACAAAATAACATAAAAATATAAAAATTCTTGTGTACCTTCTGCTCAAATTTTACCTTTTTTTGACAAAGAAAGATGGGAGACTTTTGAATCAGATTGAATTTTATATAATATCAATTTCGTAATATACAAATGCACGGAACTATTACTATTTCATCTAAGTTAGATAACCAAGGACTTTATTTTACTATAGATTCTTATAACTCGAATCTGATAACTCAATAAATTGAGATTTGGTTATGACCCAAAAAGGAAAAGGGATGAATAATTATTATACAATTGAATGAAATGCCATAGAAAAATTCATGGTATGATTCATAAATTTATAATAGGGTAGATGGATGATAAGAGAGGTTGTTTATAAATATGGAATTGGAAAGGAAACTTTTTTTCCTATGGACTCACTATTCACTCGGTTTCTGGTCAATAATAGGATTATATAGGAGAGATGGCCGAGTGGTTGAAGGCGTAGCACTGGAACTGCTATGTAGGCTTTTTGTTTACCGAGGGTTCGAATCCCTCTCTTTCCGTTTCTGTTAATTCACCAGCGTTACCAACTACAATATATCAAATCAAATAAAAATGAATATCATTATATTATCCCAACAGCTTTATTTGATAGAAAATTATGATTCCTAATTACATTACTGTGGTATGGGTACGTAAAAGAAAAATATCGTGGAAAGAGCAAAAAAAATTCTACTGCGTATCAATTTGTAATACGTGAATAACAAAATACGGATTAAGGCCCTTAGATCTATTTCCTTCGTCGAAAAAGGGATAGAATTGTCTGAACTCCTTTCCTTGTTATGTTCGTTAGGTTCAAGTCTGACGAGAATAATATTCTACGACTAACAACTCATTTATTTTTAAACCGATCCATTTACTATCTATTATTTGATTTACTAAGCCTTTATATTGGAATGAGTCAATAGTCAAATGGTTTGGCACTCCTTCCTGAGGGGATGAAGCAATATAATTTTGAATCAGAGCTTTTGATCTTTGTTTATCCTTCGTAGTAATAATATCTCGGGGTTTGCAACGATAACTTGGTATATCCACTATATGACCATTAACTAAAATATGTCTATGGTTAACTAATTGCCTGGCTCCGGGAATGGTCGAAGCCATACCCAATCGAAAAAGGATATTATCCAACCGCATCTCAAGTAGTTGTAGTAAAACCTGGCCTGTTGACCCTTTGGCTTTTCCAGCGATATGCACATATCTAAGTAATTGTCGCTCTGTCAGACCATAATGAAAACGCAATTTCTGTTTTTCTTCTAAACGAATACGATATTGCGATCTTTTCCCGGAACGCAATGGGTTTTTAAGATCACTTCCGGATCTAGGTCTTTTACTAGTTAATCCCGGTAAAGCCCCCAGACGGCGTATTTTTTTGAAACGAGGTCCTCGGTAACGAGACATAAAGTAAAGACTCCTTTTTATTTTATTTAAATTTCATTCATTTTACATAAGAAATCAAAATTAAGACTGAACTAAAGGATAAACAAAGCAAAGCGAAATCTATTGAAATATTACAAAATAGAATGAAATGTATTGTGTTAATATCCAGATTTTTTGTTGTATATATAAAAAGAAGATTAAGGTGATTTATTATATATATATAAAATAGAAATCTAATTGGATCTAATCAACTTTTTTTTATAATTACCACGACATAATAGATTAGTGACTCAACGTTTGGAGAAATGGAGAGGAGAGATTCTCAATTATGGAAAAATCGATAGAGAAAAAAGCCGGCTATCGGAATCGAACCGATGACCATCGCATTACAAATGCGATGCTCTAACCTCTGAGCTAAGCGGGCTCACATAACAGAAATAATGCATAGGAATTCAAGAGACTACCAGATCCACGCTATTAGCTGTAAAGTTCATATGAACTATATATATTTTTAATATTAACTATTTAATATAAACTATATATTATATATTCTAGTTCATAATTCTATCCATAACATAATATAACTAATAAAAAAATAGAAAATGAATATTAATAATATATTTAATAAATAAATATATCTAATAATATGACTAAATAGAATTCTATTCTAATAATGTAACAGAAATCAAATATCTGACTAATTTGAATTTTATTATTATACATAATAATTATTGATGATATACATTTACATTGCTGTTATTTTTCTATTTTTTCTATTTCGAATTTATTATATTTATAAATATTTATTATATAATGTAATGTAAAAAATATATATTAAATATATATATTAAATTAAGATAAACAATGTAAATTCGAAATAGAAAAAAATTTTTTATAATAATTTATAATAATAGGATATTGAAAATATCAAAAAATTGGAATTCTTTTTTAGATTTGAGAATAGTTATAACAAATAAGGTTAATTATATTCATATTATCGCGGATCAGTCCTAAGAAAAGTATAAAATAAGGATAAAGATACAACAATAAAAATTCTAATGAGACATTCCTCTGATTTCGTTCGAAAAAGGATGAAGATAGGACAAAAAAAACAATAAGGAAGAATATCGACCCTTCCAGTATTCCAAAGCACACTCTAAAAATAAAAGGAGAGGGGGACGTATATATATGTGGTATATACCTCTCTATATTGAATTGTGGATACATCAATGATAGAATCATTTCTGATTGAAACAAAGATGATTCATACAATAGATGTGGAACGAGAGGGGATAGCCAAAAAAATAAAATAGGCGTACACAATTTTTTAATATAGGAATCATTATATAATGAACTCAATGGTTCCAAGATAAATGAAAGAGTTGGGTAAAATTACAACTGGATCCTTGTCTAAAAAGGGGATATGGCGAAATTGGTAG